TAGGAAATGAATGCATTTTCATACTATTAAGTTTAGTTAAATCCACAAGATATAATTCACATCACTTATTTTACTGGATCTTACGGAGCCGGTTCATGGGGAATATAATCCAGTCTGATCATAGAAAAGATTCTCTTCAAGTAAAACCAGCCTACCCTCTGTAGTATAGTAGCCTTTCTCGGTGGTTGGAAAAAAGACACATTAAATTGTAAATTCTAACGTGGCAGATAAGATAAAGTCATATTCATATATCTGCGTGGCTCAATTAATAGTTCAAGTCACACACTCCCATAATCCATTTTTTCTTCGGAGAGTTCCCTTCAACTATTCGTGTATCTTATGTAAATAATAAAAAGAATTCCATTTTTGTTAAGTTGAAGGGAAATATCCAAATACATGTCTTATTCTTTTAAATAATCCATATTTGTAGCAATGAAATATATTCCTCCCCAAAATAAAAAATGATTGTGATTACAAATATCTATGATCTATATTCGCTATAAAGGACCGGAAATGCCCTGCTTACGTATCATTGAAAAGTGCATTAACATAAATACAGCAGTAAGAAGAGGTAGTACAAAAGTATGCAGGCTATAAAAACGAGTTAAGGTAGATTGTCCCACACTAGAACTTCCGCGTAATAACTCTACCACAGACGATCCTATTACAGGAATTGCGTCGGGTACGCCTGTTACAATTTTTACTGCCCAATAACCGATTTGGTCCCAAGGTAAGGAATAACCTGTTACACCAAAAGATGCAGTCAATACACCCAAAACTACACCCGTAACCCAAGTTAATTCGCGAGGTTTTTTAAAACCACCTGTGAGATACACACGAAATACGTGTAGAATCATCATTAAGACCATCATACTTGCCGACCATCGATGAACTGATCGAATTAACCAACCAAAGTTAGCCTCAGTCATTATATATTGAACAGAAGCAAAAGCTTCAGTAACGGTCGGACGATAATAAAAAGTCATAGCAAATCCCGTTGCTACTTGGACTAAAAAACAAGTAAGTGTAATTCCTCCTAAACAATAAAATATATTCACATGAGGAGGAACGTATTTACTAGTTATATCATCGGCAATCGCTTGAATCTCAAGACGTTCTTCGAACCAATCATAAACTTTATTGAGATAGGTAAACCAATGGACCCCCCTGAGAACCGTATATGAGAATTTCATCTCGTACGGCTCAAACAAAAATACCCAAATACACTTACACTGGTTGTAACAAAAACAGATATTTATAATAGAAAGTTTTTAAATTCTTGATTTAATCCTATGATTCTAATTTTCTCTGACGATAAGAAAAACTAGAAATCCAAAAGCTATTATTTTGGATTATAATGCCAAAATCTCAAGTCAGCTCTCTTGTCTTTATCTTGATCTTTTCAGGCCTCTTGAATATTCTATTTTCTATTACTTACTTCATTTTTTTATTTATGTGTAATGTGATTTAACTGCTTTCTTCTTTATTATTATTATTAAATTTTTATTATTGATAGGAATTTTCTTGTTAGGACCATACGAATCAATTAAAAAAAAACATCAGGTTCATACTATAACCACGATGATTCAAAAAAAACCTTTAATCGAAGTCCAAAAATTCCCTGAGTAAGAATTGCTGGATCATCACTTATTCAATGAATAGATATAGATATAATGAAATGAAAAAATCCAAAGAAACGTTTGTCCTTTGATCAAAATAAAGGTAAGCTCCGGAAGTTTTAAAGGATGAAAATTCTTCAATTTATTTTGATTTTATAACTTTTTGAAAAGTTTTTTAAGTCCGATTGCGAGGTCTAAATACTTAGTATGAATCATAGTTCTAATAGTTTTAGAAATTTTCTATATTCCGTGCTCCAGATACTAGAATAAATATCTGACGGGATAAAACCATCTCTATCAAGATGACAGATCCATTTTATTTTATGTTCTGTACTATCAATAGGATCCATTAAAACAAGTCACACACTCATATTCCGGAAATACAGAAACAAAGAAATTCCACGATCAAACTACCAAATAAAAATGGAATAGGCTAACAAACAATAAGAACCCTAAATGCTTAAACTTTCTTTTCTATTGAAAAATTAATTACTCTATTCTCGTAAATCTAATTAATAGAAATTCCATCCAGTAAAATGGACGAATTATAAATCTCTAAAATAATAGATAGAAATATCGCAAATAGAGCCATTGCAACACCCATCAAAGGGGTAGTTCCCCACCCCGGAGCTACTTTACCATATTCTGAATTTAATGGTTTCAATAAATTCCCTATACCAGTTTGTCTTGGACCAGATCTAGAATTATCCTCAACCGTTTGCGTAGCCATAAATACGATTTTTTATTCATTGAGATCTGTTGACTTTGTATACCATTCCGATGTAAATATAAGGATCTTATCCTATAGATCTATTATGATCTTGACACTTTATAATTATAATAATGGAAACAGCAACCCTAATTGCCATCTCTATATCTGGTTTACTTGTAAGTTTTACTGGGTATGCCTTATATACTGCTTTTGGGCAACCCTCTCAACAACTAAGAGATCCATTCGAAGAACATGGGGACTAGTTGAAGTAATGAGCCCCCCTATTGGGGGGCTCATTACTTCAACTAAGATAATCAAAATTATTTCGTTTTTTTCGTTGGAACTTTAGGGGGTTCTCTAAAAAAGATAGCGAAAAAAATAATTCCTAAAGTCGAGACTAAGAGGAATGTATAAACCAATGCTTCCATAGATTTGATCGTGGTTTACAATTATAGCTTTCATACCTGTTTATTGGGTGCATTTCCCAGATAAAAAAGAAAGAACCAGAGTAAATGCATCCAGATTTATCTAGTTCTCTATGTGAAATTCAAAATCCTAACAAAAAAGTTGAAAAACAACAAAAGAATGTTCTATCAAACTGCCTGTCTTCTTGTAGTTGGATCTCCAAGTTTTTGGAATGCTCCAAATTCTACTTGAGCATCTAAATCTGGGTCGATACCGGCAAAAACATCTCTGAACAAAGTTCTAGCACCATGCCAAATGTGCCCGAAAAAGAATAGCAGAGCAAATGAAGCATGTCCAAAAGTAAACCAACCCCTTGGACTGCTACGAAAAACACCATCTGATTTCAAAGTAGCACGATCTAATTCAAAAATTTCACCCAATTGAGCACGTCTAGCATATTTTTTCACAGTAGCGGGATCACTATAACTGACTCCATTAAGTTCGCCACCATAGAACTCAACGGTTACACCTACTTGTTCGACACTATATTTAGATTCTGCCCGTCGAAAAGGAACATCAGCTCTAACAATTCCGTCCCCGTCCACCAAAACAACAGGAAATGTTTCAAAAAAAGTAGGCATACGACGTACAAAAAGCTCACGCCCCTCTTTATCTCTAAAGATGGGATGTCCTAACCAACCGACGGCTATTCCATCTCCATTGTCCATTGAGCCCGCTCTAAATAACCCCCCTTTTGCTGGATTATTACCGATGTAATCGTAAAAAGCTAATTTTTCGGGAATTTTAGACCAAGCTTCTGATAAACTTTGATTTTCGGCTAGTCCAACACCAACTCTTCGATATATTTCTTGTTGGAAGTATCCCTGATCCCATTGATAGCGGGTAGGACCAAATAATTCAATGGGGGTTGTTGCTGAACCATACCACATAGTTCCAGCAACGACAAAAGCTGCAAAAAACACAGCAGCAATACTACTGGAAAGGACGGTTTCAATATTTCCCATACGTAATCCTTTATATAAACGTTGGGGCGGACGCACACTAAGATGGAAAAGACCCGCTAATATGCCCAACGTTCCTGCTGCAATATGATGAGAAGCTATTCCCCCAGGAACAAAAGGATCAAAACCTTCCACACCCCACGCGGGATTTACGGATTGTATCCTTCCAGTTAGTCCATAAGGATCAGACACCCAAATTCCAGGACCATACAATCCTGTTACATGAAATGCGCCAAAACCAAAACAAGCCACCCCTGCAAGAAATAAATGAATCCCAAAAATTTTGGGCAAATCCAAGGAAGGTTTTCCAGTACGTTCATCACTAAAGATTTCTAGATCCCAATAAACCCAATGCCAAATAGCTGCTAAAAAGCACAAGCCCGAAAACACAATATGTGCTCCGGCCACACCTTCGTAACTCCAAATACCCGGATTCGTGATAGTCCCTCCTGTGATATTCCAACCGCCCCACGAATTAGTTATTCCTAAACGAGTCATAAAAGGTATAACGAACATACCCTGTCTCCACATTGGATCAAGAACAGGATCAGAGGGATCAAAAACTGCTAATTCATATAGAGCCATCGAACCAGCCCAACCAGCAACCAAAGCTGTGTGCATTATATGAACAGAAAGCAAACGGCCCGGATCATTTAATACAACAGTATGAACACGATACCAAGGTAAACCCATGAAAATACCCCTTATATCAACAAAAAAATAGACACTATGTAACTTTATTGCACTGGAAAAAACTATACTATGGACTCTAGCCTTTCAGTAAATTATCTCAGAAAAAGCATTAAAATTTGTTCGAATTTTTTATTAATAATCGAACAATCCTCTTTGTAAAAATAAAAAGAAACAGATTTATTTTATACCCGATAAGTAACAATACGCAATGGGGAGAAGACGAGAGGGGTTGACAACTTTCTCTATGAATATTTAAATAAATAAATACAGACATACTCGTTTATCACCCCAATGAATTCATTCGTAACAACTTTACTTAATTTAGTATTCCTTTTTGATTTTCTTTATTTATAAAAATATATATTTATAAATTTATAAAAATATATATTTATAAAAATATATAAATGTAATATAAGACGAGTAAATCTTTTTTAATAGATAAGCTAATTCTTACGTTTCCACACTAAAGTGAGATATATGACTTTATTATTTCTCCATTTTATGCCCATTGGTGTTCCAAAAGTACCCTTTCGAAGCCCTGGGGAAGAAGATGCATCTTGGGTTGATATATAGTGCGACTTGTCAGATATAGTAGGTCATATGGAATTTCCCCGTTTTCTCCCCCGATCGAGATATCCTCTCTTTCACCCTCAAAAAGAAAATTCTTGAATCATAAAAAATTTGGAGCGTGAAGTGTAATGAAGTAAAATTCTATCGATTTTTTTGTTTTTTTTTTTTATTTTTTAGAGGGGGTATTCAGATTCTTATTCAAAACTATAGATAATTTATGGTTGGCTTGGTTGGACCAATAAAATAAAGTACCCAGGCTCTGTTTAGAAAAAAACCAATTGGTAATATATCTACGATCACCACTTCTATTTCTATAATATCATATATTTTACAGAAAACATTAAATAATAAGTTCAAAAAAGAAAGAAGTTATAACAAAAAGAAAGAAATAGTATTGTAATATTTGTGCTATATGTGCAAATCCAAATCGGGCAGATCTTTACTCAGAGTAGAAAAGAAACCTAAAAGAATTGAAAAAGTCTATTCAGAAACAAGAAAATTACATTGTGATTGAGATTCAATCTCGATGAAAGCAATACATCAATGAGAAGTTAGTTCAATAAATTGAGTATATTATTTTTTTTCTTTAAAAGTTCGAAGAAGTCCATTATAAAAAGAGAAAGAGATTTAAAATCGACACATTGATTCCTTTTTACTTATATGGTTTTTGGTGAACTGTATGCATCAAAAGGTGCATGTACGGCTCTTAAGGAAAAAAATGGAATCCTAATCAATCGACTTTATCGAGAAAGATTACTTTTTTTAGGTCAAGAGGTTGATAGTGAAATATCTAATCAACTTATTGGTCTTATGGTATATCTCAGTATAGAGGACGATAATAAAGATTTGTATCTGTTTATAAATTCTCCGGGGGGTTGGGTATTACCCGGAATAGCTGTTTATGATACTATGCAATTTGTACAACCAGATGTACAGACAGTATGTATGGGATTAGCCGCTTCGATGGGATCCTTTATTTTGGCAGGAGGGGAAATTACCAAACGTTTAGCATTCCCTCACGCTTGGCGCCAATGATTCTTTTATTTGAGAAAATATATATATATTTATTTGAGAAAATATATATAGACTATACCTTCGCCATTAAATAAAACATTTTTAAGTAATAAAAGCATGGTATTTCGAATTCCATATGCAAATTAAATTTTTGTTTTTTAATTGAAACTATTCGATTATATATAGAAAGAGTAGTATGAAAAAGAGGGTATTAAATATTTTATCTGATTTATCAGTAACCTAGTTTAATTTTAGTGTCACAGACTTTTATGTTTTTTTCATACCAGAAAATTCGTAAAAAAAAAAATTTTAATTTTAATTAGAAGAAAACGTAAAATATGCAAAAAAAGAAACTTTTGGATTGTTGAATAACAAACAAAATAAAAAAAAAACAACGGAACCATCATAGTATTTTAAAATATCTTCAAAAATGAAAAAGAAAGTTGGTTATTGTATTGTTTATTATTATTATTTAAGGATATGGATCCAAAAGACCTAATAGATTTTGTACTTCTTTTTTCATTTTTTTCCTCTATACATAGAGGAAAAAAATGAAATGCATACTTGGAAAAGCCGTATGCATTAATACGCAGAAAATGCTTGTACGGTTCTTGAATCTTATTTTTGCTCATTTATTTTCTTATTTGTATTTATCCCTTTTACCTTTGTTTGGGGAATAAAGAAAATCTTTACCTATATAGGAGAAATCCTTATCAAAATCTTTATCAAGATAAGGGAAACACTTATTAAGTTATATAATCAGGGTAATGATCCACCAACCCGCTAGTTCTTTTTATGAGGGACAAACGGGAGAATTTATCGTGGAAGCGGAAGAACTGCTGAAACTGCGTGAAACTATCACAAGGGTTTATATGCAAAGAACGGGCAAACCTTTATGGGTTATATCCGAAGACATGGAAAGGGATGCTTTTATGTCAGCAGCAGAAGCCCAAGCTCATGGAATTGTGGATCTTGTAGCAGTTGAATAAAAAATTAGTAGCAAAGATTATTCTAAAAAAATAAAGAATTTGCAATTTCATTTTTGAATCCTTTAGTTTTAATATAAAAAATATCTATGAATAATAGGATAGAAATAATTCAGAATTAATAGGATAGAAATAATTCAGAATCATCGGGTTAGGATTGATCTAAACCCGCTCATTATATATAGATAGATATACAACTCACCATGCCAACTATGAAACAACTTATTAGAAACACAAGACAGCCAATTCGAAACGTCACAAAATCCCCAGCTCTTCGGGGATGCCCTCAGCGCCGAGGAACGTGTACCAGGGTGTATGTGCGACTCGTTCAGATCATATAATAAGAAAAAACCTATTTCATTTTTTCAGTATTGGCGATCGGTTAAGTTAAGATAGTGTGAATGGAAAAATTCCATTCACACTATCTTAACTTAATTATATATTAATAATATATAAATTCTTCTATCATGTATAAATATAAAATTTATGATTTGGATTGGTGCAAACTCAATAACCTTAAATTGCAATTTAAGATTACAAAAACTTTACATTGGGAACAAATAATTAAGTTATCCATTAAGCGGAGAAAATTGAATTTCAATTAAAGAGAAATTATGTCCTTAATGAATTTAGGAAGAACGGAATAAAAGGGTCAGCTACCCAGCAAAATTTCATACTTAAATACCGTTACTGTATAACTAGATTTCGTTGTAAAAACCTATTTACTAGATATTAGATGGGTAGAGTCAAATAGTGTGAACTGTACAAGTTACCAATAACATTAATTAAATGAATATAAAAATGAAAAAAAAAGGCTCCGGTGTATAGAGAGGACCTGTTCGTTTATAAAAAAAATCATAGAAACGAAGGAACCCACCATTTTTTTATCTATGTCCTATTTCATTTACTATATACTATGTTTTTTGATACCTAGTATCAATGCAATTTGTTATTTTTAGGTTCAATATTTAGAAAAAATCGTGGTTGGGGAGGTTATAGTAGCAAGAGCCATTGGAATTTTTTTTTATACATTGGAAGAATCCATTTTTGTTATTAATAGACTAGGAAGTAGAAAAGAATAACTTAAAAAAAATCAAATAGTTATTCATCCAAATCTCATTTATTCAATGACCAGAATTAAACGAGGATATATTGCTCGGAAACGGAGGACAAAAATTCGTTTATTTACATCAAGCTTTCGCGGAGCTCATTCAAGACTTACTCGAACTATTACTCAACAGAAAATTAAAGCTTTGGTTTCGGCTCATCGGGATAGGGATAGGAAAAAAAGAGATTTTCGTGGTTTATGGATTAGTCGAATAAATGCAGTAATTCGTGAGAATCCTAAAGTATATTATATTTACAGTAATTTAATATATAATCTATACACGAAGCAATTGCTTCTTAATCGTAAAATAGTTGCACAAATAGCTATATTAAAAGAGAATTGTTTTTTTATGATTGCCAAAGATATCATAAAAACTAAAAATCCCCCGAGACTGTACTCTGGGAAGGTATAGAATCCAAAATTGTTTATTTTGACAGCTTTATCATATGATAAAGCTGTCAAAATAAACAACCATGCTTAAAAAAATTTATTCGTCACCGATTATCTTGTTTCTTACAACATAACAACCAAAATGGAATTCCTGTTGTTTTCAAACAAAACATCAATCTATGTTTAATTTGAATCTAAATTCCAATTTTATTTCAAATTTTTAATTTCTATTTTTTTTTTTTAAAGTAGTAGTTTTAGCGGTCGACTCGCTTTTTTCAAATTGTTTTTCGTTATTAAGAAAAGGTAACGAAGATAAAATACGAGCTTGTTTTATAGCAATCGTAATTAATCGTTGTTGTTTCAAGGTCAATCTATTTACGCGTCTGGATAATATTTTTCCCTGTTCACTAATAAATCGACTAATTAAACCCATGTTTTTATAATCAATTCGGTCCCCCGATTGGATCGGAGGCAAACGCCTACGAAAAGATCGCTTGGATTTAAGAAAGAGTCGCTTAGATTTTTCCATGGTTTTATTCCTATTCCAAAAATAACATTTATTACAAGAAAGGATTTGTTTTTTTTATTCTTACTTTTTTAATATATGTTTTTATATAAGGATATATATGTATAAAATTCAACTATAAATTATAGATTTTTTTATATATATAAAAAAATGGATCATTTTACATGTTATGTTCTTTGGTTGGAAGGGTAACACACAAGCGATCCATTTTATCTATTTCTTTATTTCTGCGTGAATTATATGCTTGCAACAGCGGGGACAAAATTTTCTCAATTCCAATCGACTAGGCGTATTGTGTCGATTCTTTTGAGTAATATATCTAGAAATACCAGTTGATTCCTTATTAATATTCTTTTTATCACAACCGGTACACTCCAAAATAACAGTTACTCGGATATCTTTACCCTTGGCCATGAACCTCCTTTGGGTTTTTAATTCACTTAACTCTTCGATTTTCGGATTCGAATCTAATAAAAAAAAACGAAAAAAAAAGAAATTCAAAATTCGAAATAAAATTTTGAAAGATTTCACTCTATATAGTACAAAAATAATGCAATGATTTCGAACTATATTTCATTACTGCAATAAATACAGTATTTTCACTTGTTAAAGTATTTTGTAGAATATTTTTACCCCATCCTAGGCATTCCGTTTCGATTTCTGGTTTCATTCTATTATTAATAGAAATGGAATTGAATTAATAATTCAATTCCATTGAAGCCTGGACCAGATTCCGAGTTCCACTCCGAATTTAAATGAGGCCTAATTTAACCCTTTAATATTCTTTCTCTTTTCTAACTTATTTTATTACAATTCTAAAAAAGAAGAAATAAAAAAGAAGAGATTAATTACATATATTTAATTGGATCTATAATCTTTTTCACCCCTTCCCGTGTCAATAACTAAAATGAAAAAAAGGGGAATATCAATGCATCTGGAAAAAAACGATTGATCT